GAATATTTTATGAATAAAGGTATATGCGTGAGATACAATCTATTTCTCAATCCATTTCTTTCAACTATCCCACTATAAAATAGCGCGATCCCCTTTTATAATACTTCGGGAGCTAATGAAACTATTTTAGTAAAATTAAATTGTCTTAATTCCCGGGCGATCGCGCCAAAAACTCGCGTTCCTTTTGGATTTCCTTTTTGATCAATAACAACTGCAGCATTGTCATCATATCGGATTATCATACCGTTATCACGTTTGAATTCTTTACAGGTACGCACAATTACAGCTCTGACCACTTCTGATTTTTCTAGGGGTACGTTTGGTACTGCTTCTTTGATCACAGCAACAATAACGTCACCAATATGAGCATATCGACGATTGCTAGCTCCTATGATTCGAATACACATCAGTTCTCGAGCCCCGCTGTTATCTGCTACATTTAAATGGGTCTGAGATTGAATCATATCATTTTGTAATTTGTTCTTTTAATGTAAAGTAATGTAAAGTAAAGGATAAAAAAAAGAAATATTTTTTTTTCTAAAAAGAAAAAAATAAAGAAATAAGCAATTTTTTTTCACACCCAAGACTCATTTCTGTTAGTTCTACCCTTTTCGCCTTTATCCCGAAATAATCAATTGAGTCCGTATAGGCATTTTGGATGCTGCTATTTCAATAGCCCTTCTAGCTCTATTTTCTCTTACTCCGCCCATTTCATAAAGTATTCGACCTGGTTTAACAACAGCTACCCAATATTCCGGGGATCCTTTCCCCGAACCCATACGTGTTTCTGCGGGCCTTAGTGTAACTGGTTTGTCTGGAAATATACGTACCCATAGTTTTCCCCCACGACGTGCATTTCGTGTCATTGCCCGTCGACCGGCTTCTATTTGTCTAGATGTGATCCAAGCGGGTTCGAGTGCCTGAAGAGCATATTTACCGAAACAAATACGATTCCCTCGATACGATATTCCCTTCATTCTTCCTCGATGTTGTTTACGGAATCTGGTTCTTTTAGGGTTATAGTTGATGGTTGATTATGAATTCCATCTCTACTGCAGAACCGGACGTGAGAGTTTCTTCTCATCCGGCTCCTCGCGAATAAAAGAATTAAAAAACAAAAAAGATTTCGAATCTTAATTAATTAAATTTTAAATTAATTAAATTAAATATTAATAAATATAAAATAATTAACTAATTAAGATATATAGTAAGATATACATGTATTTAAATAGAATCGTGTCATTTTTTGAGACTTCATAAAATCTAATCTATTAGTAATCTATAGATCTTGTTTAAATAGACAATTAAAGATTTTAGTTTCTATTTTCGAAATCATATTGTTATTTTTAATTGTTATTTTGAAATATAAATAGAACATATTTTTTTTTTATTTTTATGGTCCAAATTTATCAATTCAAAAAAAAGAAAGTTTTCGCGGGCGAATATTTACTCTTCTATTTCAATTTTCGGCTTGTCTCCTGACTTCTTACAATAGATGAATTGACCTCCGTTTCATTTCGCCATCCCGACCAGTGAATCATTAAGATTCCTTTTTCACTAAAATCTTTTTCATTCACAGCTTCCATCGTTCCCATCGCTTCTTACTTAATGCTTAGGTCCAATTTTTACAACGGAGCTCGTAATGAAATTTGTTCTTGAGTCAATCTTCTTAGTCTTTATTGGCTCGAAGCTCTTGATTTTTTTGTTTTGTTCTAAAATTTAAAATTATAAATTTTAAAATTGAAAATTAAATTATGTTATATATTTATTTATATTAAATTAAAATTAAATAAGAAATATATTAAATTATATTTAAAATATATATTTTAAATATATATAAAATAAGAACATTTAATTATGTTATATAAGAATCAGTATTAATGCTTTATTACACTGCCTTTTATAAGATGACTTATAGACCTTACATATTACATATTGGAATTCTATATCATTGATATTTTTTCTCTCTCTTTCTCTCATCCTTCCATTTATATCCACATCTTTCTTCTCTATTTTGCTTTACAGCTTAAAAATCAGATTTATTTTTTTTCAGAAACACCAAATTTCAGTTGTTACAAAGAAATGACCAATATATCATATCTTGACTGGTTCCTTAGATCGAGATAATGCGAAGTAATGAGTTGGTTATTAGTTCTATGGTTAGTTATTAGTTCATACTATGGTGTTGGGCTGGTCTTTTTTAATCCTAACTCTAAAAAACCAACGAGTCACACACTAAGCATAGCAATTTTCTTAAAATAAGTGTCAATCGGATTTTTATTCAATCTTATATAATTAATTGATAGTTTTGAGCAAGTTTCCCTTTTTTTTATGTTAAAAAGAAAGCCTTGTCTTTATTATTCCTCGTCTATAAATATCCAAATTTTTATACCTAATACACCATGGATAGTTCGAACTGTATAGGAACAATAATCAATTTTAGCTCGAATGGTTTGTAGGGGAACCCTACCCTCGCGAATCCATTCGACACGTGCAATTT